AGGATTGTTTACGAAGAAACAACAAGAAAAATTCATATTCTGATACATATGAGTTATACAGGAATCGAAATAGTCTTTTATTTTCATTTTTTTTTTGAAAAATGGGTTTCATTGAAGTAATAAAACTATTCCAATTTGAATAGTAGTTGAGAAAGAATCGCAATAAATGCAAAGACGGAACATCTTGGATCCGGTATTGAAGGAGTTGAACCAAGATTTCCAAATGGATAGGGTAAGGTATTTCTATATGTGATAGATAATGTAAATGCAAAAATTTGTCTTCTAAAAAGGGAAATATTGAATGAATAGATCGTAAATTCTGAAACTTTGGTATTTCTTTTTCTTCCGGACAAGACAGTTCTCGTAGCGAGAATGGAATTTCTACTACGATCGCAAACCCCTCAGATAGAATCTGAGAAAAAAACTCAGAATAAAAAAAATTGTTGTAATCCAACAATCGATCTTGGTTAGGGTGATTAACCGAATTAATCCTAAAATTCTGTTGATACACTCGAATAATTAAACGTTTCACAAGTAGTGAACTAAATTTCTTGTTATTACAACCAATAATTTCGACAGGTTCGGAGCCGCTTAATCCATAATCATGGGCAAACACATAAATGTACTCCTGAAAGAGTAGTGGGTAGACGAAATATTGTCTAGGAAATTTAAGTTTTTCTGAATACCCTTCAAATTTTTCCATTTATATTTCTACTTGAATCAGAGAGAATAAATATTTCTCGGTTTATCAAATGATGATACATAGTGCAATATGGTCAGAACAGGGTGTTGCATTTTTTAATACAAACCCCTGGAAAGAAAGGGAGTCTAATCCACAGATCGTTTTCCGTTCCTTTTCTATCCAACTAGTTTATGTTTATTCTAATTACAAAAAAGAACAAATCTTTTATTTTTGCAGGCCAATCACTCTTTTGACTTTGGAATACAGTTTCTTTATCAATATACTGCTTCTTTTACACATTCAATCCATAACATCCTTTTCAATCCAAAATCAAGAATAATTAGGATTTCTAAAAAAAAAAGAAAAAATCAAGGGTCTACTCATAGGAAAACCAGCCTTTCCCCGCATCAGGCACTAATCCATTTTTAACGTCTAATTAGATTGGGGAATCCTTCCAATTAAGAAGTTAAGCTCGTTGCTTTTTATTTTACTAGAATTGGAGCCAAGCTCTATCCATTTATTCACTAGACCCAGAATATCGGAAATTTTGCACTCCATTCCAAAAATCCAAAATAAGAAATTGATTTTATTACGACATGCTATTTTTTCCATTCATTACCCTTGAGGATCAGTCGTGGTCTTCTAGACTCTACCAAGGAGTCTGGACGAATTTATTGCTTCATCCAAATGTGTAAAAGATCATAGTCGCACTTAAAAGCCGAGTACTCTACCATTGAGTTAGCAACCCAGAGAAATTAGGATCTTAGATATGATCGAAATCCAAAAATCAATGGAATTACACCGCACACCCCTGTCAAAATCTTAAAATAGCAAGACATTAAAAGAAAGATTTTATCACCATTGAAAAAACTCAGATACCAAAAGGAACGGGTCTGGTTAAATTTCACTAAGGTTAAAAGTGGCACCAATCACGATCGTAAAATTGTCATTTTTTTAGCATTTTTCTTTAAATTAAAGAAATAAATCGTGTATGAGAGTACATGCAAGAGGGACAACCCCATCATTTGAGCAAAGTATAGACAGAAAAACCTAATAGGGAGTGAGGATAAAGAGACTTATCCATCTAGAAATTCTATTTGTTCAATAGACCTTTGTCAATGGAAATACAATGGTAAAAAAAAATTAGATAGAAAAAGTAAATAAAATAAGGGCTTCTGTTGGATTGGCACGACATAAATCCAGTCAAAAATAGGACTAAGAAAGGGGCAAATTGTGTCTAAATAGTTAGACAACAAGGGATACTCGTGAGCCTATCCTACTTTTTTATTCATTTAGTTCTTCAATTAACTCAAAGTTCTTTCTTTTTCTTTAAAAAGTTCTGCATTCCTTAAAATATCATAAACAGTTCTTGTAGGTTGAGCACCCTTTTCAAGGAAATAGAGAATAGCTGGAACATTTAAACAAGTTTGATTCTTTATCGGATCATAAAAACCTACTTTTCGAAGATCTCTTCCTTCTCTTCGAGATCGAACATCAATTGCAACGATTCGATAGACAGCTCATTGGGATAGATGTAGATAAACAAAGCCCCCCCCTAGAAACGTATATGAGGTTTTCTCCTCATACGGCTCGAGAAAACGATTTGAATTAATTTCCGTACAGAAAAAAAAAATTTCATTTATACTCGTGACTCAAGTCGGCTAATTTTGACTGACAGACTTTAAAGGAAAAATCCTTCAAAATTTTTTGAGTCGTCTCTAAACTTTTTTCTTTGCCTCATCTCGAACGAATTGACTTTTTTTCCTTATTCTGATCCAATTCTATTGTTGAGACAATTGAAAATCGTGTTTACTTGTTCCGGAATCCTTTATCTTTGATTTGTAAAATCCTTGGGTTTAGACATTACTTCGGGAATTCCTATTCTTTTTTCTTTCAAAAGAGCAGCAACATACCTTTTTTTCTTATTTCCTTCAAAAAAGCATTTCCCTCTTCTATAGAAATCGAATATGAGCGATTGATTCTGATAGACTTTTAATCAAAAGAGTTTTCCCATATCTTCCAAAATTGGACTTTCTTCTTATTTTAACCTTTTGATTTCTATATTATTTCGATTTCTATATTAAGGGTAGACTTACAAAGTTGGCCTAATTTATTAGTTTTCACTAACCCTAGATTCTTTCCCTTGATAAAAAATAAATTATGCCCTCTCGAGCTCCATCGTGTACTATTTACTTAGCTTACTTACAAACAAACCGGCACAAATTCGGTTCGGGACGAATAGAACAAACTATGTCGAGCCAAGAGCATTTTCATTACTATGGAAAATGATGGATAACAAAATCCACAATCGATCATGTCCTTCAAGTCGCACGTTGCTTTCTACCACATCGTTTTAAACGAAGTTTTACCATAACATTCCTCTAATTTCATTGCAAAGTAGTGTAGGGAATTGATCCAATATAGTATGGAATCATGAATAGTCATTAGTTTAGTTTTTTGTATACTAATTCAAATTTGCTTTGTTTTCTATGGAGAAATATGAATAAAAGAAATTAAGTATTTATCGGGAAAGACTCCGCAAAGATCCAATTTATTTAAACCCATATTCTATCATATGAATGAAATATAGTTCGAAAAAAGGGAATAAACAAGTTTGCTTAAGAATTATTTTATTAGTGAATTTCCACCCTCAATGGAGGACTCGAGATGATCAATCCAATCCTGAAATGATAAGAGAAGAATTGGCTCTTCTCCAACAAATAAACTAGCAACCTCCCGTTTAATTAATTTAATTAATATATTAGATTAGCAATCTATTTTTCCATAACATTTTTCCGTAACAAAACTAATTAACTATTAACTAAATAAACTATTGCAATGAAAAGAAAGTTTTTTGGTAGTTATAGAATTCTCGTATTTCTTCGACTCGAATACCAAAAGAAAGAAAAAAATGAAGTAAAAAAAACACATTTCGTGTTAAAGTAAAATTAAGGTCTTTGCTTTTACTTATCACATTCTTTCTTTTACCTAAAAGAAGCAACTCCAAATCAAAATTGAATCCATTCTATCTAACGAGCAGTTCTTATCTTATCTTTACCGGGATGGATCATCTGGATATTTAAAAAATCGCGGATCGAGATCGTTTTCGCTTAACCAAAGAAAGAAAAAGAAGAAGGAACCTTTTTTACTAATAAAATACTATAACAAAAATTTATCTCTATCATAAATCTATCTCTACCATAAAGGAATAGGTCTCGTTTTTTATACAATGTTCTACGTCAAGTTTCCAAAATTTTCATGAAAATGAAAAAAAGATTTTCAATTTGACTGGACTTGACACTGGATTATGTTTTCTGAGACAGAAAATGAACGCATTAGGAATGCATCGAATCTAAGAGTTTATAAGAGAAAAAATTCTCTTTAATAAACTTTTGTCTCATACGGGATACAATACGATTTCATATTTTGTTTCATCAGAAACAATCTGGGACGGAAGGATTCGAACCTCCGAGTAACGGGATCAAAACCCGCTGCCTTACCACTTGGCCACGCCCCATTTCGGGTTTTCTGCGACACTAATAAACACACACTATTATGTTTATTTGTTATTCGTCAATCCCGCTTCAATTACTTAAAAATGGAAGGGTATTCTCTTGCTAGGATTCTAGACATGCGGATAATATAGAATCCAAAAAATGCATTGATCATTACATGGAATTCTATTAAGATAATATATGAAAGTCGAATTTCTTCCATTCTCATTTGAGAATGCGAATACAAGGAGGTATTTTACGTTTGGGAAAGTCCGAAGAAAAAAGGATTTTGAACCCTCCTTTTCCTTTTTCCCTTAGAAAAATAACTCAACCAAAATCCAATTATCTACTCTACAAGAACGAAATGCTTGTTATGCCTAATATACTTAGTTTAACCTGTATCTGTTTTAATTCTGTTCTTTATCCAACTAGTTTTTTCTTCGCCAAATTGCCCGAAGCTTATGCCATTTTCAATCCAATCGTGGATGTTATGCCTGTCATACCTTTATTTTTTTTTCTATTAGCCTTTGTTTGGCAAGCTGCTGTAAGTTTTCGATGAAATCCTTACTACTCTGTCTACCAAATTGAATGATGTATTCATTCCAAAAAAATTAGAAAAATGGATAAGAGTCGATAAGTCTTATATTATGAACCTTCGATTCTAAAATTCAAATTCTTCTACATTGAATGTATAGCTGCAACACTAAATTTGGATCAGCCTTTCTACCCCCTGCACCTACGTTGAGCAGGTACCCTTGGGTAACCACACAATACCTAACCTTTTTTGGTATTGATAGGAGTGCTTATTATAAATCAACTCTTGAAAAAAAATTGCAAGAATTGATTTTTTCATTTTGAGGCATCAAAATAAACAAAACCCATCCTAGTGGATCTGTATGGTAAGGAAAAACGGGTAATCTATTCCTTAAAAAAAACTCTTGGAGATTATGTAATGCTTACTCTCAAACTTTTTGTTTATACAGTAGTGATATTCTTTGTTTCCCTCTTTATCTTTGGATTCTTATCTAATGACCCAGGACGTAATCCTGGGCGTGACGAGTAAAAATCCAAAATTTTTTCTTACAAATTAGATTTGTTTCATACATTTATCTATGAGATAATCCGGGGGTCAGAATTCCTTCCAATTTGAAAGTCCCAAATGATCCGAGGGGGCGGAAAGAGAGGGATTCGAACCCTCGGTACAAAAAAATTGTACAACGGATTAGCAATCCGCCGCTTTAGTCCACTCAGCCATCTCTCCCCGTTCCAAATTGAAAGGTTTCCGCGATATGACAGAGGCAAGAAATAACGATTGCAAAAAATCCTTCCTTTTTCTTTCAAAAGTCCATAAAAATTATATTGCCAATTCCATTTTAGTTATATTCTTTTTTCTTAATGTTAATTAAAAAAAGAAGAAAATTCTTCTTTTTTCTTTCTAATTCTAAAATTCAATATTGGCTGAGAAACAGTCAGATAGATTTTCTCTTCAGCGGGTATTTCCATATAGGACTTTTTTGTTATAATAAAACAAGCAGGTTATATAAAAAAACTCTTTTTTTTATTATTTATCAACAAAGCAAAAAGGGTTCTTATCAAACCCACCAAAAAATTGGAAAGAAAGATAAAGTAAGTAGACCTGACTCCTTGAATGATGCTTCTATCTGCTATTCTGATATATAAATTCGATGTAGATGAAATTGTATAAGCGGATTTTTTTCTTTTTCCTTAGACTTAGACCGCGCAAGGCAAGAATTTCTCGCTATTTACGATTTCATATTCTTGTTACTAGATGTTCTATAGGAATAAGAAGAAATCGCAACCCCTTTCCGCTACACATAAAAATGGATTTCGAAAGTCAATTTTTCTTTTCAATATCTTTACTTTTTTTCAGAATCCTATTTTTGTTCTTATACCCATGCAATAGAGAGCGAGTGGGAAAAGACAGGTTACTTTTTTTCATTTTTCCCTTAAAAGAGAGGCTTTCTTTGAAATAGAAATCGTGGAATAATGCTGAATTCCAATGTTTATTTCTATAGTATAAGTATAAGAAAAACAAATAGAATCAAATTCATGGATTTATCACGACCTCGGTTGTGACCCCATAGATAAAAATGCAAAATTTATATCTTCGAGACCATTGAAAAGGGCATTGAACGAGAAAAAAATCGTTCACAGATAATCTATCGTATGCCTTGGAAGTGATACGAGGTGCTCGGAAACGGTTCAAGTAATTGAATAGGAGGATCACTATGACTATAGCCCTTGGTAGAGTTACTAAAGAAGAAAACGATCTATTTGATATTATGGACGACTGGTTACGAAGAGACCGTTTCGTTTTTGTAGGATGGTCCGGCCTATTGCTCTTTCCTTGTGCTTATTTCGCTTTAGGGGGTTGGTTTACAGGGACAACTTTTGTAACTTCTTGGTATACCCATGGATTGGCTAGTTCCTATTTGGAAGGTTGCAATTTCTTAACCGCAGCAGTTTCCACCCCTGCCAATAGTTTAGCACACTCTTTGTTGCTACTATGGGGCCCGGAAGCACAAGGGGATTTTACTCGTTGGTGTCAACTAGGTGGTCTGTGGACTTTTGTTGCTCTCCACGGGGCTTTTGCACTAATAGGTTTCATGTTACGTCAATTTGAACTTGCTCGATCTGTTCAATTGCGGCCTTATAATGCAATTTCATTCTCCGGTCCAATCGCTGTTTTTGTTTCCGTATTCCTTATTTATCCGCTGGGGCAATCCGGTTGGTTCTTTGCACCAAGTTTTGGTGTAGCAGCAATATTTCGATTCATCCTCTTCTTCCAAGGATTTCATAATTGGACGTTAAACCCGTTTCATATGATGGGAGTTGCTGGAGTATTAGGCGCAGCTCTGCTATGCGCTATTCATGGGGCGACCGTTGAAAACACTCTATTCGAGGACGGTGATGGTGCAAATACCTTCCGCGCTTTTAACCCAACTCAAGCTGAAGAAACTTATTCAATGGTCACTGCTAACCGCTTTTGGTCCCAAATCTTTGGTGTTGCTTTTTCTAATAAACGTTGGTTACATTTCTTTATGCTATTTGTACCCGTCACTGGTTTATGGATGAGTGCTATTGGGGTAGTAGGCTTGGCTCTGAACCTACGTGCCTATGACTTCGTTTCCCAAGAAATCCGTGCAGCGGAAGATCCTGAATTTGAGACTTTCTACACCAAAAATATTCTTTTAAACGAGGGTATTCGTGCGTGGATGGCAGCTCAGGATCAGCCTCATGAAAATCTTATATTCCCTGAGGAGGTTCTACCACGTGGAAACGCTCTTTAATGGAACTTTCGTTTTAGCTGGTCGTGACCAAGAAACCACCGGTTTTGCTTGGTGGGCTGGGAATGCCAGACTTATAAATTTGTCCGGTAAATTACTTGGAGCTCACGTAGCCCATGCCGGATTAATCGTATTCTGGGCCGGAGCAATGAACCTATTTGAGGTGGCCCATTTCGTACCAGAAAAGCCCATGTATGAACAAGGCTTGATTTTACTTCCGCACTTAGCTACTCTAGGTTGGGGAGTAGGGCCAGGGGGAGAAGTTCTAGATACTTTTCCGTACTTTGTATCTGGAGTACTTCATCTAATTTCTTCCGCAGTCTTAGGCTTCGGTGGGATTTATCACGCGCTTCTGGGTCCCGAAACTCTTGAAGAATCTTTTCCATTCTTTGGTTATGTATGGAAAGATAGAAATAAAATGACTACAATTTTGGGTATTCACTTAATTTTGTTAGGTATAGGCGCTTTTCTTCTAGTACTGAAAGCTCTTTATTTTGGCGGTATATATGATACCTGGGCCCCTGGGGGCGGAGATGTAAGAAAAATTACCAATTTGACCCTTAGCCCCAGTGTTATATTTGGTTATTTACTAAAATCCCCTTTTGGAGGAGAAGGGTGGATTGTTAGTGTGGATGATTTAGAAGATATAATTGGGGGACATGTATGGTTGGGTTTCATTTGTGTATTTGGCGGAATTTGGCATATCTTAACCAAACCTTTCGCATGGGCTCGCCGTGCGTTCGTATGGTCTGGAGAAGCTTACTTGTCTTATAGTTTAGCCGCTTTATCCGTCTTTGGTTTTATCGCTTGCTGTTTTGTCTGGTTCAATAATACGGCTTATCCGAGTGAGTTTTATGGACCCACTGGACCAGAAGCTTCTCAAGCTCAAGCATTTACTTTTCTAGTTAGAGATCAGCGTCTTGGAGCTAATGTGGGATCTGCTCAAGGACCCACAGGTTTAGGTAAATATCTAATGCGTTCCCCAACGGGAGAGGTTATTTTTGGAGGGGAAACTATGCGTTTTTGGGACCTTCGTGCTCCATGGTTAGAACCTCTAAGGGGCCCCAACGGTTTGGACTTGAGTAGGTTGAAAAAAGACATACAACCTTGGCAAGAACGACGTTCGGCAGAATATATGACCCATGCTCCTTTAGGTTCTTTAAATTCCGTAGGTGGTGTAGCTACCGAGATCAATGCAGTTAATTATGTCTCTCCTAGAAGTTGGTTATCGACCTCCCATTTTGTTTTAGGATTCTTCTTTTTTGTGGGCCATTTGTGGCATGCAGGAAGAGCTCGGGCTGCTGCAGCAGGATTTGAAAAGGGAATCGATCGTGATTTGGAACCTGTTCTTTACATGACCCCTCTTAACTAAGATTTTCTTATTTATACCCGTTCTACTGTTTTTCTGTTCTGGCTCGGTTATTCTATCTAGCCGAGCCATTCATTCCTTTCTATGAAAGAAAGATAAGGGGACAGAGAAAAACAAATAAAGAAACAAAGTATTCTTTAAGCAAAAGGAGAGAGAGAGGAAAGCAAAAGGAGAGAGAGGGATTCGAACCCTCGATAGTTCCTAGAACTATACCGGTTTTCAAGACCAGAGCTATCAACCACTCAGCCATCTCTCCACAGGCTAATCCCTATTTTATTCCTACAAATAGAACATAGCCATATGAAATGATCTACAAACCTCCATAAGCATCTCAGATACAAATACCCCTTTAGATATATCTCTGTATACTGTATACATGGATACAGGATCCCCTATATCCACTTGTGAAATAAAGACTAACCCCCCTCAACCCCATATCCAAATAAAAAAAGGTAATAAGTAATAAGTTTTAAAGAGAAGAATCAATGGATTCATGATTAAACCCCTCCTACTTTTTGTATTTTATTACAATTTCGGTTAAGTGAGGGATCAAATATGTAGTCAACTTTATTTGATAGTAGCTTGGAGAATTCGAAATATGACTATTGCTTTCCAATTAGCTGTTTTTGCATTAATTGCGACTTCCTCAGTCTTAGTCATTAGTGTACCCCTTGTATTTGCTTCTCCTGATGGTTGGTCAAATAATAAAAACGTTGTATTTTCTGGTACATCATTATGGATTGGACTAGTCTTTCTGGTAGCTATTCTGAATTCTCTCATTTCTTAAATTTTTTTAGTATTTAGTAGCCCATACAAAATAAATAAAAGGGCCGTTTATTCGGATTGTGAGACGCATTAAAATGCAATTTGCGGCCCGAATTGATTGACAGACAATTAAATTAATAAAAAGAAAACTCAAATAGAAAGTGAAACGGTCGACCCAGCCATAGACGGTCGACCCAGGCGTATATACCCTATAAAATAGATTCCGTAGCGAGCGTAGTTCAATGGTAAGACATCTCCTTGCCAAGGAGAAGATACGGGTTCGATTCCCGCCGCTCGCCAGCTTAATTTCGTAAAGTACTATGATAAAAAATTTAGTCTACTTTTATTAAAGTAATAGGTGTTAGTCTAGTACCGTACCCTTTACTATCTTAGCCCCCCTTTGCACCCCACTCAAAAAAAGAGCACTACAGCGGCGGGAATCGAACTCGGCAATAGGGCTTCCTAAATCAGGGATTCACCGAGACAAACAATTGGCAAACTCCTTTAAAAGGGAAGGGAGATAGACTGTGCCTTTCTTTTATTTATTTTTTCTTTTCTGCAAGGTAGGGAGGGGCCCTTGAGAGTTCCTCTTGTGGTAGCAAGTTACTTCGCAACCTGCTCAATTTGGCCTTATAGGGCCGGGAACTAATGAATAAAAAGGGTTGGATACCGCCCAACCACCCAGCCCTCTAACATATCTAGACAAATAGAATAGTCCTTTTATACAGACTGCTAAGTGCGGAGACGGGAATCGAACCCGTGACCTCAAGGTTATGAGCCTCGTGAGCTACCAAACTGCTCTACTCCGCTCTGAAGGGCCGGAAACTGGTGGACAAAACAACGCGGAATACAGGCCTCTACTATGTCTAGACAAATAGAATAGTTTTTTTATACAGAATGGAGCGGGTAGCGGGAATCGAACCCGCATCGTTAGCTTGGAAGGCTAGGGGTTATAGTCGACGTTGGTTGATTATTTTCAACGTCTCTAATTCAAAACCGAACATGAAATTTTGATTTCATTCGGCTCCTTTATGGGTATTCTCACCACTTAACATCTATGTCAGCTTTTCTGTCTGAATGGAACCAAAGCTCTCTGCTTTCTAGATGATCCCTATAGAGTAGGAAATAGAAATTTTCCTAAATCTATTTAATCCACTTACTTCGTTCCCTAATTTCATTTAAGGGATCCTGAGGAAAAGAATTGGGTTTCCACCGAGCTGAAACAATATGAGGATAGTTCTAGTAAACTAAAACTACCGTTTTTTAGCTATTTGGCTTCCATTTCCTTTTTTAACAAAAGGAGATTTAGTTACGATTGGAAATAAACTTTTTTGTATCTTCATCCATAGATCCTTTATTCATATTTAAAAAATTGGAATCCTTAATCCAATGCAAAATTATGCTTCACGACTCTGTACTCATAATCGAATTTGTATTTTAGATGCAATTTCTATTAGTCTTTGGGTACAAATCGAGAAAATGTATATTCTTCCTCAATACGCTCATTGAGAGGAAAAGGATTAAATCCTTTCTAAGAACTAAGGTTTTCATCGGAATATAAAAAAACTTAAGGATACCTTAAGTTAAGTATATCATCCGTTATTAATAGAACGAATCACACTTTTACCACTAAACTATACCCGCTACATGTAGATTATGATACCAACCCCAACCTTTGTCAAGGGTAGCCATTCGAGAAAGATGCTAATTCCCTCTTAGTGAATGAAACAGAGAAGGTTCCTCACAGTGACCGGTTGGTACTTCGATCGCGGGCCTTTCCTTTACTTTCTTTTTTGTTCAGAATTGAACAAAGAATTTGGGGAAGATGTTTTCTTCCCCCACTTATCATGAAATCTGGGCCATAGAGAAAGAGTGAGATGTTTTTTTTTCTTTATCATAGACTTTCCCTATGGCTTGAGAGAAACAATAAATAACTTAAAGAAAAAGGCGCATAGGAGCCGAAGGATTTACTTGATGTAAAGAAGATTCTGAATGTCTCCGCTTAGTCGATTCTCTCCGTTTAACTTTTTCTTCTCTTCTTTTCCACTCAATTCTAGTTTATTAGATTCTTGTTTAAAAGAATCAAAGAAGATGAATAGAACTAAGAACACATAAAAAAGAGCATATAGGCCCGAGACCATTACCAAAAGTTCTTCCCAATAATCATATTGGGTATCTGTTCCCTTCCTTTTCCTATTAGTATCGGGAATCTTGTCTTTTCCATATCCATATACCATGGAACCTTTAGGGTTCGAGAATCCTCCTTTTTTCCTATTCTTCGGAAACAGAAAACCCTGAACCAGGAGCAGTATAAATTCTACTGCCCACCTTTTACAAGAAAATTGGTGATAAAACTCCACTACAGTTTGTTCAAAATGCACCAATCAGAATCCCTTGAGAATATTCAAGTACCCTATTTCTAAGATATTTCTAAGAGAAGAGGTACCTGCTGAAAATCGCTTCAACAAATCCGCTTAAGAAAAATTGCAAAGTTTTGAACTCGAAGGTTTTTCCAAGGGATGCCTGTTAAAAAGGGTTTCAACCTCTCACCAAAACAGACAAGAAGTATATCACTGAAAATTAATACCCAGCCATATGGGTATATGAAGGGCGCGAATTCATTTATACCCCACCCAATTAGAATTAGAGGAAATAAAAAATAAAAGGAGAAAGTTCTCATCATAAGATCAGTCAATAGAAGAAAAAAGTCCCGAATTCTGGAGAATGTTCTGAGCACATGAAACATCAATAGCTTAAAGATAAAAAAACCTCTACTTTGTGCAAGTGATAAGAAAGAATATGAAAGATTTTCCTATTTTTCTTGATTTTCTTAAGATTTTTTTGAACCTCGCCACGAATAAACTTCTATATCTCGATATATACGTATATAATGTACATTATGTAGTAGACCTATAATGGGAAATTAAAGCGGCTCATTTTTGAATTGAATAAAAAGCCCTTTTAACTCAGTGGTAGAGTAATGCCATGGTAAGGCATAAGTCATCGGTTCAAATCCGATAAAGGGCTTTTTTGAACTTAGTGGTAGAGTAATGACATGGTAAGACGTAAGTCAGCAGTTCAAATCCGATACAGTACTTTTCTACTAAATTCATTCACTTTCTTTCTTTTTGAAAATTTCTCTTTTTTTATTGAATTTGATGACTTAGTGCGAGATGCATGCATTTTTGGTTTAAACACTAAATGAAGCAGGGGGTGTAAATTGCAAAAAAGAAATTGGACTCTTTTTCCTATTAGATCAATCAAATCACTACCCGTACTGAACTAATATAGAATCCCTTTTATTAATCCACTCTTGTTCTATACCCTTTTGAATTTCCCTAAAAAGTAGGGGATGATCCGTGAATTAACTTAACCATCAACTAAAAAAAATTCTATAAAAACAGAAAAGAAAAGTAGTAAAAACTCCTTGCTTTGGATCTAGTTATACTCTTCGAGTATATTGACAATTCCAAAAAACTGTTCATACTATCATTATAGTATAATGACGAGCAGTTGGATATAACTCTATCGTCTAGTGATGCCCCTATCGTCTAGTGGTTCAGGACATCTCTCTTTCAAGGAGGCAGCGGGGATTCGACTTCCCCTGGGGGTAGGGAGTATTATTAAAGGAGGTTAATCATAAATTATCAAAAACCCTAGAATAAACTCTTCCTGGGTCGATGCCCGAGCGGTTAATGGGGACGGACTGTAAATTCGTTGACGATATGTCTACGCTGGTTCAAATCCAGCTCGGCCCAAAAATCTAGGGCTTCATGAATATGAACTAAATCCTTTTTTTTACTTCCATAAAAAAAAATATTTGATCCATAGAAAAAAAAGAAATAAAGGATAAAAAGAAAGAGGGCAATTTCTTTCTAATTTATATCTCTCTCATTCTTTTCTTACAAACAAAAGACCCTTTCTTATTGGTTATTGAAAGGTGGATTATTATCTATTTTAAGCGATAAAAAATCGCGGCATACTAGTTATGTCACTCTCACTATACCCACGGATCGTATGTGGATATGTAGTATATGATTCGTCTATTTCTTAGAGTATGACAAGCGAGTCGAATATTCTTATGATTCTATTTAAGAATAAGTATGCCATACGCCCCGCGGGGATTGTAGTTCAATTGGTCAGAGCACCGCCCTGTCAAGGCGGAAGCTGCGGGTTCGAGCCCCGTCAGTCCCGAGCTAGAGTTCAATGAATGGAAAAATTCATCTTTCCTTTTTCCATGAAAAAAAGGGGGCAGGAAGCAAGATCAAATACCTATGGGGTACCCCCTATTTCACTTTTTTAGTTCGCGTTTCTCAGTAAAGAGGGAAGAGTATAGGAATTTTTTTATCACTACTTCTGGTTGATAGCGAAAGACATACATATCATACGTGGAAGGGATCCTCCTATGTTATACTATTCCACTCTCAATCATGAATTGATTTGATAGATCCGATATTCATAATATTAAATTGATTCAGTATTATCAGAATGCAAGTCCTCCCCCTGAATTTACAGTATCCCCCTTTTCCCTCTCCATGGGATTACATCCCGAGTTATTATGAAAAAAAAGAGGTTATGGAAGTCAATATTCTCGCATTTATTGCTACTGCACTGTTCATTCTAGTTCCTACTGCCTTTTTACTTATTATTTATGTAAAAACAGCCAGCCAAAATGATTAATTGAAATTCCAATTAATCATTGAAGAAATGAAAATAGGGATTAAATAAAAAAAATCCAAGTCTTAAATGAAAGGATCCGGTTGGAATCATAAAGTGTGGTAGAAAGAACTACATATAGTTTTTTCTACGACACTTTAGAGTGTTTCTATTATATTATCTTGAATCTACGTGGAATAAATTACTAGATTCAAATAGTAGTCTAATTCAATGTTCTTTTTTCACTGCATCCACTTAATTTCAATCAAGTCAAAATAAAAAAATCCATGGAGGGAGAGAAAAAAAATCAGAATAGACTATAGTAAAAGAAAAAAAAGTAAAAGAAAAAAACCAGCGAATCTTTCATGCTTAAACATGCCGCGAAATGTTTCAAAAGAGCATAAAATTTCTTTTAAGAACTAAGAATAAGAAAAGAGTATAAAACAATTGGAAAATGTCCGATATGCTGTGAATAGCTCCCTGGGAGAAAGTCTAATTTTCTTATGTATAGAACTTTTTTAACCATTCGTCACTTCTAGTAGTGATTATGAATTGCTGTAATCGCTCTTTCTATTCTATTTCTTTCTATTTCTATTCTACTATATAGAAATAGAAAGAATAGAAAGACTCTTTCTTACAAGAGCTTTTTACAGGAGTGAGACAAAACTAAAGAAAGAGAGAAAGAATAAAGTAGGACAAAATGATTAATGCAAAACGATCAATTAAAGAAAAGAATTGATACAACAATTCGACTAGTCAATTAATTAGTAGTATCCCTAGAGTCCACTCCTCCCCCATACTACTAGTGAAAGAGAAAATGTAAAGACTACCATTAAAGCAGCCCAAGCGAGACTTACTATATCCATGTAAATTATGTCTCCTATTTCTATGAAGGAATTATTCTACTATTGATGAATAATCATAGTGGAATCAAGGGTACAGAGTCAAAAGGGGATTCCGCCCTAAGGGTATGGATGAATCAGTTCAAGGAATTTACTCTTAACAAATTCTTAGAGTTTTTCTGGTAGAATTGACGAGCACTAAGTATAAATACGATACATAGCCCTTTCTTATTAATAAAAGAATAAGGAAACGCTATCTCATCCCTATTGGTAGCGGTTTGGGCCACTACTGCTAAAACAAACCCCAGTTTGAGGAAAGAACGGTGGGTTCTCAAAATCCAGTATCGCCGAGCCTTGTTATTCTCTTGCCCCAACTTATGCGGGGTGCAAATTTGTCGAGTTCGATCATACTATAAGCCTAAGTTTTTTATTGATCAGGCGGCACCCAGATTTGAACTGGGGATAAAGGATTTGCAGTCCCCTGCCTTACCGCTTGGCCATGCCGCCAAAAAATACGATCTAAAATCGAGAAAAGAGCAAGTATTCATCCACGTTTCTTACTAAAACAAACTTTCTTTTATCTTGAATCTAATTCTACTTACTTTTTTCCAATCTTTTTCAAAAAATCTATTCATGCTTTTTTTGGATCCCTTTTGATTATTCTCCTTGATGGATTCTATCTTAAAACACACATTGCTAACACTAAAAGACTCCCCCTTTCTTTCTATTGAAATGAAAAAGGAGAAAAAGTGGATTTCCAGCCACGGATTACAAAACTCAGAACAAATTGGAACCATTAACTAGAATTCTAGTTTTTTTTAATTTCGGTATTACTCCCCTCCTTCCTTTTAATGACATAATAAAAGATAATGTATTTATGCCTAATCCGTATATAGGTAAACTTCCAGGTCCGAACAGCATTATTATCTATGGATCCCTTTTATGTACATATCTCTATAGGGAATCATGCTTTAATTTTTCATTGCATTAAATATCTTGAATAAAAAAAAGAAAATTGACTTTGATATGTGGAGGTGCAGAACTAGATTGGCATGTACTTAAAAAAGTACTTACTTTATTTTAGGATTCTACAACGAAATCTTATATCTTATATTTTATAGAAATTCTACTACTACGAAACAAAAAAGAACCCTCAAATTCTTTTTTTAAATTAAACTAAGCATGCTATTCTCAATCGAACTAAAGTCAAACTTTCTAGTGTTTCTAAATTATTATATTATGGCTTTATGCCATTCATAAAAAGGAGATAAAATGAGAAATCTTTGCCGCCCAACCTAAGAATATCATAAACTGTAAGTGGCAGAATTTTTTTTGAGGTTCTAGGAATGTTTTATCAATTCATTTTCATTCCATTTGTACCCCATGACAAATTCAAACGTTCCTAAAAATTGTCTCTATTAATATGTATGAAATACATATATGAAATACGTATGTGGAGTTCCCTAGAATTTCATGTGATTCAGTAAACAGAATATGGATTCCATTATTGCTAGATCAATCCGTAGGGATTGATGAAGAGTGAGCTAATAATGGAATTTTTCTTCGATAAACAGGAAACTAAAGATTAAGATGCTCCGGAATGGAAGTGAGAGAATGTCCACAATACCCGGATTTAGTCAGATCCAATTCGAGGGATTTTGTAGGTTTATTAATCAAGGCTTAGCAGAAGAACTTGAGAAGTTTCCAACAATTAAAGATCCAGATCACGAAATTGCATTTCAATTATTTGCGAAAGGATATCAATTGCTAGAACCCTCGATAAAAGAAAAGGATGCTGTGTATGAGTCACTCACCTATTCTTCCGAATTATATGTATCCGCGAGATTCATTTTTGGTTTCGATGTGCAAAAGCAAACCATTTCTATTGGAAACATTCCTATAATGAATTCCTTAGGAACATTTATAATAAATGGAATATACCGAATTGTTATCAATCAAATATTGCTAAGCCCTGGTATTTACTACCGCTCGGAATTAGACCATAAGGGAATTTTTATCTATACCGGGACTATAATATCAGATTGGGGAGGAAGATCGGAATTAGCTATTGATAAAAAAGAAAGGATATGGGCTCGCGTGAGTAGAAAACAAAAGATATCTATTCTAGTTCTATCATCAGCTATGGGTTCGAATCTAAGAGAAATTCTAGATAATGTTTCTTACCCTGAAATTTTCTTGTCTTTCCTGAATGCTAAGGAGAAGAAGAGGATTGAGTCAAAAGAAAAAGCTATTTTGGAGTTTTATCAACAATTTGCTTGTGTAGGAGGGGACCTGGTATTTTCAGAATCCTTATGTGAGGAATTACAAAAGAAATTTTTTCAACAAAAATGTGAATTAGGAAGGATTGGTCGACGAAATATGAATCGAAGACTGAATCTTGATATACCTCAGAACAACACATTCTTGTTACCGCGAGATGTATTGGCTGCTACGGATCATTTGATTGGAATGAAATTTGGAACGGGTATACTTGACGATGACGATATGAATCACTTGAAAAATAAACGTATTCGTTCGGTTGCGGATCTGTTACAAGATCAATTCGGACTGGCTCTTGGTCGTTTACAACATGCGGTTCAAAAAACTATACGTAGAGTATTCATACGTCAATCGAAACCGACTCCACAAACTTTGGTAACTCCAACTTCAACTTCGATTTTATTAATAACTACTTATGAGACCTTCTTTGGCACATACCCTTTATCTCAAGTTTTTGATCAAACTAATCCATTGACACAAACTGTTCATGGGCGAAAAGTTAGTTGTTTGGGTCCTGGAGGATTGACGGGGAGAACTGCAAGTTTTCGGAGCCGAGATATTCATCCGAGTCACTATGGGCGTATTTGTCCAATTGACACGTCCGAAGGAATCAATGTTGGACTTACTGGATCCTTAGCTATTCATGCGAGAATTGATCACAGGTGGGGATCCATAGAGAGTCCGTTTTATGAAATATCTGAAAAAGCAAAAGAAAAAAAAGAGAGACAGGTGGTTTATTTATCACCAAATAGAGATGAATATTATATGATAGCAGCAGGAAATTCTTTGTCCTTGAATCGGGGTATTCAGGAAGAACAGGTTGTTCCAGCTAGATACCGTCAAGAATTCCTGACTATTGCATGGGAACAGATTCATGTTAGAAGTATTTTTCCTTTCCAATATTTTTCTATTGGGGGTTCTCTCATTCCTTTTATTGAGCATAATGATGCGAATCGGGCTTTAATGAGTTCTAATATGCAGCGCCAAGCAGTTCCGCTTTCTCGGTCCGAGAAGTGCATTGTTGGGACTGGATTGGAACGCCAAACGGCTCTAGATTCTAGGGTTTCTGTTATAGCTGAACGCGAGGGAAAGATCATTTCTACTGATAGTCATAAGATACTTTTATCAAGTAGTGGAAAGACTATAAGTATTCCTTTAGTTACCCATCGTCGCTCTAACAAAAATACTTGTATGCACCAAAAACTTCGGGTTCCGCGGGGTAAATCCATTAAAAAAGGACAGATTTTAGCGGAGGGAGCTGCTACAGTTGGCGGGGAACTTGCTTTAGGAAAAAACATATTAGTAGCTTATATGCCATGGGAAGGTTACAATTTTGAAGACGCAGTACTAATTAGTGAACGTTTGGTATATGAGGATATTTATACTTCTTTTCATATTCGAAAATATGAAATTCAGACGGATACGACAAGCCAAGGCTCCGCTGAAAAAATCACTAAAGAAATACCACATTTAGAAGAACATTTACTCCGCAATTTGGACAGAAATGGAGTTGTGAAGTTGGGGTCCTGGGTAGAAACTGGCGATATTTTAGTAGGTAAATTAACGCCTCAGATAACGAGCGAATCGTCCTATATCGCGGAAGCTGGATTATTACGAGCTATATTTGGTCTTGAGGTATCCACTTCAAGGGAAACTTCTCTCAAACTATCTATAGGTGGGAGAGGGCGCGTTATCGATGTGAAATGGATCCAGAGGGACCCTCTCGACATAATGGTTCGTGTATATATTTTACAGAAACGTGAAATCAAAGTTGGGGATAAAGTAGCCGGAAGACACGGGAATAAGGGGATCATTTCCAAAATCTTGCCTAGGCAAGATATGCCCTATTTGCAAGATGGAACGCCTGTTGATATGGTCTTTAATCCCTTAGGAGTACCCTCACGAATGAATGTGGGACAAATATTTGAAAGCTCACTCGGATTAGCAGGGGATCTGCTAAAGAAACATTATAGAATAGCACCCTTTGATGAGAGATATGAGCAAGAGGCTTCAAGAAAACTTGTGTTTTCAGAATTATATGAAGCCAGTAAACAAACAAAAAATCCGTGGGTATTTGAACCCGAGTACCCTGGAAAAAGCAGAATATTTGATGGAAGAACAGGAGACCCCTTCGAACAACCCGTTCTAATAGGGAAGTCCTATATCTTAAAATTAATTCATCAAGTTGATGAGAAAATCCATGGACGTTCTACCGGGCCCTACTCACTTGTTACACAACAACCCGTTAGAGGAAGAGCCAAGCAAGGGGGACAACGAGTAGGAGAAATGGAAGTTTGGGCTTTAGAGGGGTTTGGTGTTGCTCATATTTTACAAGAGATACTTACTTATAAATCTGATCATCTTGTAGCCCGCCAAGAAATACTTAATGCTACGATCTGGGGAAAACGAGTACCTAATCACGAGGATCCTCCAGAATCTTTTCGAGTGCTCGTCCGAGAACTGCGATCTTTGGCTCTAGAACTGAATCATTTCCTTGTATCTGAGAAGAACTTCCAGGTTAATAGGGAAGAAGTTTGATCGGAATAAATATAAATTCTTTTCTTATTTGTATTTTATGATTGACCAATATAAACATCAACAACTTCAAATTGGACTCGTTTCCCCGCAACAAATAAAGGCTTGGGCTAACAAAATATTACCTAATGGGGAAGTCGTTGGCGAAGTCACAAGGCCCTCTACTTTTCATTATAAAACCGATAAACCAGAAAAAGATGGATTGTTTTGCGAAAGAATCTTTGGACCTATAAAAAATGGAATTTGTGCTTGTGGAAATTCTCGAGCAAGCGGAGCTGAAAACGAAGAAGAAAGATTTTGCCAAAAATGTGGGGTAGAATTTGTTGATTCTCGGATACGAAGATATCAAATGGGATACATAAAACTCGCATGTCCCGTGACTCATGTGTGGTATTTGAAAGGCCTTCCTAGTTATATCGCGAATCTTTTAGATAAACCCCTTAAAAAATTGGAGGGCCTGGTATACGGCGATTTTTCTTTTGCTAGACCTAGCGCTAAAAAACCTACTTTCTTACGATTACGAGGTTTATTCGAGGATGAAATTTCATCCTGTAACCACAGCATTTCTCCCTTTTTTTCTACCCCTGGCTTTGCAACATTTCGAAATCGGGAAATTGCGACAGGAGCAGGTGCTATTAGAGAACAATTAGTAGATTTGGATTTGCGAATTATTATAGAGAATTCCTTGGTCGAATGGAAAGAATTAGAAGATGAGGGGTATAGTGGAGATGAATGGGAAGATAGAAAAAGACGAATAAGAAAAGTTTTTTTGATTAGACGCATGCAATTGGCGAAACATTTTATTCAAACAAATGTGGAACCAGAATGTATGGTTTTGTGTTTATTACCGGTTCTTCCCCCCGAATTAAGACCCATTGTTTATAGATCTGGGGATAAAGTAGTGACTTCAGATATTAATGAACTTTATAAGAGAGTTATTCGTCGAAACAACAACCTTGCTTATCTATTAAAAAGAAGTGAATTAGCCCCAGCAGATTTAGTAATGTGCCAGGAAAAATTGGTACAAGAAGCCGTGGATACACTTCTTGATAGCGGGTCCCGCGGGCAACCAACGAGGGATGGTCACAATAAAGTATACAAATCACTTTCAGATGTAATTGAAGGTAAAGAGGGAAGGTTTCGCGAGACTCTGCTTGGGAAACGGGTCGATTACTCGGGGCGTTCTGTCATTGTTGTGGGTCCTTCGCTTTCATTACATCAATGTGGATTACCTCTAGAGATAGCAATAAAGCTTTTTCAGCTATTTGTAATTCGCGATTTAATCACGAAACGTGCTACTTCTAATGTTAGGATTGCTAAAAGGAAAATTTGGGAAAAGGAACCCATTGTATGGGAAATCCTTCAAGAAGTTATGAGGGGACATCCTGTACTATTGAATAGAGCGCCTACCCTGCATAGATTAGGCATACAGGCCTTCCAACCTACTTTAGTAGAGGGGCGCACTATTTGTTTACACCCATTAGTGTGTAAGGGTTTCAATGCGGATTTTGATGGGGATCAAATGGCTGTTCATCTACCTTTATCCTTGGAAGCTCAGGCGGAAGCCCGTTTACTTATGTTTTCTCATATGAATCTCCTATCTCCCGCTATTGGGGATCCTATTTGCGTACCAACCCAAGACATGCTTATCGGACTTTATGTATTAACGATTGGAAACCATCGAGGTATTTGTGCAAATAGATATAATAGTTGCGGCAACTATCCAAATCAAAAAGTTAATTACAATAATAATGATTATAAGTATACGAAAGATAAAGAACCCCTTTTTTCTAGTTCCTATGATGCGCTGGGAGCTTTTAGACAGAAACGAATCCGTTTAGATAGTCCCTTGTGGCTCCGATGGAAACTAGATCAACGCGTCGTTGGGTCAAGAGAAGTTCCGATTGAAGTTCAATATGAATCTTTGGGGACTTCTCATGAAATTTATGCCCAATATCTAATAGTAGGAAATAGAAAAAAAGAAATAGGTTCTATATACATTCGAACCACTCTGGGTCATATTTATTTTTATAGAGAAATGGAAGAAGCCATACAAGGATTTAGTCAGGCCTATTCATACACTATCTAAACAAGGAAGTTAGATTCGGCGATGCCCCTTTCGAGGGGCATTCCGATTTCGCTAGTATCATCATTTTTGCCGCACGAATCCAGATTGAGATTGAGGAAAGGAAGTTAACTAAGTTTTCGAATCACTGACTCAGGCCCATTGTCGAATCCTACTCAGCAATTGTCGAATTCTACTCAGCCGAAAAAGGGGGTACTTATTTATGGCGGAACGGGCCAATCTGGTCTTTCATAATAAAGAGATAGACGGAACTGCTATGAAACGACTTATTAGCAGATTAATAGATCATTTCGGAATGGGATATACATCCCATATACTGGATCAAATAAAAACTCTGGGCTTCCATCAAGCCACTACTACCTCGATTTCATTAGGAATCGAGGATCTTTTAACAATACCCTCTAAGGGATGGTTAGTCCAAGATGCGGAACAACAGAGTTTTCTTTTGGAAAAACACTATTATTATGGGGCTGTACACGCCGTAGAAAAATTACGCCAATCCGTTGAGATCTGGTATGCTACAAGTGAATATTTGAAACAAGAAATGAATTCGAACTTTCGGATAACGGATCCTTCTAATCCAGTCTATCTAATGTCTTTTTCAGGAGCTAGAGGAAATGCATCTCAGGTACACCAATTAGTAGGTATGCGAGGATTAATGGCGGATCCTCAAGGACAAATGATTGATTTACCTATTCAAAGCAATTTACGCGAGGGACTTTCTTTGACAGAATATATAATTTCCTGCTACGGAGCCCGCAAGGGGGTTGTAGATACTGCTGTACGAACGGCGGATGCTGGATATCTTACACGTAGACTTGTTGAAGTAGTTCAACATATTATTGTACGCAGAAGAGATTGTGGTACTATCCGAGGTATTTCTGTGAGTCCTCAAAAGGGAATGACGGAAAAACTTTTTGTCCAAACACTAATTGGGCGTGTATTAGCAAACGATATATATATCGGTTCACGATGCATTGCCACTCGAAATCAAGATATTGGAATTGGGTTAGTCAATCGATTCATAACCGCCTTTCGAGCACAGCCATTTCAAGCACAACCAATATATATAAGAACCCCCTTTACTTGCCGGAGCACATCTTGGATCTGTCAATTATGTTATGGTCGGAGTCCGACTCATGGCGATCTGGTCGAATTGGGGGAAGCCGTAGGTATTATTGCGGGTCAATCTATTGGGGAGCCGGGGACTCAACTAACATTAAGAACTTTTCATACTGGTGGAGTATTCACAGGGGGTACTGCCGACCTTGTGCGATCTCCTTCGAATGGAAAAATCCAATTCAATGAGGATTTGGTTCATCCCACACGTACCCGTCATGGGCAGCCTGCTTTTCTATGCTATATAGACTTGCATGTAACTATTCAGAGTCAGGATATTCTACATAGTGTGAATATTCCCTCAAAAAGCTTGATTCTAGTGCAAAATGAGCAATATGTAGAATCCGAACAAATAATTGCGGAGATTCGTGCCGGAGCGTCCACTTTGCATTTTAAAGAAAGGGTACAAAAGCATATTTATTCCGAATCAGACGGGCAAATGCATTGGAGTACTTATGTTTATCATGCACCCGAATATCAATATGGTAATCTTCGTCGATTACCAAAAACAAGCCATTTATGGATATTATCAGTAAGTATGTGCAGATCCAGTATAGCTTCTTTTTCGCTCCACAAGGATCAAGATCAAATGAATACTTATTCTTTTTCTGTTGACGGAAGAGATATCTTTGGCCTCTCAATGGCTAATAATCAAGTAAGACATAGACTCTTGGATACTTTTGGTAAAAAAGATAGGGAAATTCTTGATTATTCAACACCGGATCGAATCATGTCCAACGGTCATTGGAATTTTGTTTATCCTTCTATTCTTCAAGAAAATTTTGATTTGTTGGCGAAAAAACGAAGAAATAGGTTCGTCATTCCATTACAATATCATCAAGAACAAGAAAAAGAAGTAATATCCTGTTTTGGGATTTCAATTGAAATCCCCTTTATGGGTGTTTTACGTAGAAATACTATTGTTGCTTATTTTGACGATCCACGATACAGAAAAGATAAAAAGGGTTCCGGAATTGTTAAATTTAGATATAGGACCCTAGAGGACGAATATAGGACTCGAGAGGAAGACTTAGAGGACGAATACGGGAGCCCAGAAAATGAATATAGGACCCGAGAGGAAGAATATCAAACTCTAGAAGACAAATACCGAACCCTAGAGGACGAATATGAAACCCTAGAAGATGAATATGGGATCCTAGAGGAGGAATATCAAACTCTAGAAGACGAATATGGCATCCCAGAAGGCGAATATAGGACTCTAGAGGAAGACTCAGAGGACGAATATGGAAGTCCAGAGAACGCATATAGAACCCGAGAGGACGAATATGGGATTTTAGAGGAAGACTCAGAGGACGAATATAGGACTTTAGAGGAAGACTCAGAGGAAGACTCAGAGGACGAATACGGGAGCCCGCAGGAGGATTCCTTCTTAAAAAAAGAGGGTTTGATTGAGCACCGAGGAACAAAAGATTTTAGTCTAAAATACCAAAAAGAAGTAGATCGGTTTTTTTTCATTCTTCAAGAACTGCATATCTTGCCGAGATCTTCATCCCTAAAGGTACTTGACAATAGTATTATTGGAGTGGATACACAACTCACAAAAAATACAAGAAGTCGATTAGGCGGATTGGTCCGAGTGAAGAGAAAAAAAAGCCATACAGAACTCAAAATATTTTCCGGAGATATTTATTTTCCGGAAGAGGCGGATAAAATATTAGGTGACAGTTTGATACCACCAGAAGGAGAAAATAAAAATTCTAAGGAATCAAAAAAAGGGAAAAACTGGGTCTATGTTCAACGGAAAAAAATTCTCAAGAGCAAGGAAAAGTATTTTGTTTCGGTTCGACCTGCAGTCGCGTATGAAATGGACGAAGGGAGAAATTTAGCAACACTTTTCCCGCAGGATCTCTTGCAAGAAGAGGATAATCTCCAACTTCGCCTTGTCCATTTTATTTCTCATGAAAATAGCAAGTTAACTCAAAGAATTTATCACACGAATAGTCAATTCGTTCGAACTTGCTTAGTAGTGAATTGGGAACAAGAAGAAAAAGAGGAGGCTCGTGTTTGCCTTGTTGAGGTAAGAGCAAATGATCTGATTCGCGATTTCCTAAGAATTGGGTTAATCAAGTCCACTATTTCGTATACACAAAGAAGGTATGATAGCACAAGTGCCGGACCGATTCCCAATAATAGGTTAGATCGCACCAACACGAATTCCTTTTATTCCAAGGCGAAGCTTCAATCACTTAGCCAACATCAAGAAGCTACCGGTACCCTATTAAATCGAAATAAAGACTACCAATCTTTGATGATTTTGTCGGCATCCTACTGTTCTCGAATTGGTTTATTCAAGAATTCGAAATATCCCGATGGGGTAAAAAAAGCGAACCCTAGAATTCCTATTCCAAAATTTTTTGGGTTCTTTCGAGATATTTTTGGACCCTTAGGTGCTATTGTACCTAGTATATCGAATTTTTCTTCATCTTACTATTTACTAACGCATAATCATATCCTCTTAAAAAAATATCTGTTCCTTGACAATTTGAAACAAAACTTCCAAGTACTTCAAGGACTTAAATACTCCTTAATAGATGAAAATCAAAAGATTTTAAACTTCGATAGTAACATCATGTTGGATCTATTCCATTTGAATTGGCGCTTTCTCCATCATGATTCTTGGGAGGAGACATCCGCAATAATTCACCTTGGACAATTTATTTGCGAAAATTTAAGTCTATTTAAATCGTACATAAAAAAATCAGGTCAAATTTTCATTGTTAATATGGATTCCTTTGTTATAAGAGCAGCTAAGCCTTATTTGGCCACTACAGGAGCAACTGTTCATGGGCATTATGGAGAAATCTTTTACAAAGGGGATAGGTTAGTTACGTTTATATATGAAAAAGCGAGATCTAGTGACATAACGCAAGGTCTTCCAAAAGTGGAACAAATCTTCGAAGCGCGTTCAATTGATTCACTATCGTCGAATCTCGAAAGGAGAATTGAGGATTGGAATGAGCGTATACCAAGAATTCTGGGGGGCCCCTGGGGATTCTTGATTGGAGCTGAGCTAACCATAGCCCAAAGTCGTATGTCTTTGGTTAATAAGATCCAAAAGGTTTATCGATCCCAAGGGGTACAGATCCATAATAGACATATAGAAATTATTATACGCCAAGTAACATCAAAAGTGCGAGTTTCCGAAGATGGAATGTCTAATGTTTTTTCACCAGGTGAATTAATCGGACTATTGCGAGCGGAGAGAGCTGGGCGGGCTTTGGACGAATCGATCTATTATCGGGCAATCTTATTGGGAATAACAAGGGCTTCCCTGAATACCCAAAGTTTCATATCTGAAGCAAGTTTTCAAGAAACGGCTCGAGTTTTAGCAAAAGCTGCCCTAAGAGGTCGTATTGATTGGTTGAAAGGCCTGAAAGAAAACGTAGTTCTGGGGGGGATTATACCTGTTGGTACCGGATTCCAAAAATTTGTGCATCGTTCCCCACAAGACAAGAACCTTTATTTTGAAATTATAAAAAAAAAACGATTCGCGTCGGAAATGAGAGATATTTTGTTTCTCCATACGGAATTAGTTTCTTCTGATTCTGCCGTAACAAAAAATTTCTATGATACATCAGAATCACCATTTACCCCCATTTATACGATTTAAGGGTACATAAAGCAGATTTTTTACTTTAAACTAGATTTTTGACCTTAGAACGCTAAGAGGTCAGATTTTCTATTTTTATTTTAATTTAAAAAGAAGTTAGGTAATTCATTAAGGTTATGCTTATACCATGTAGAAGGTTCCCTCGGAACAATTTTTATTTATTTCAAGCTATTTTGGCTCTTTCTTAATATTCAAAAGGAAATAAATTCCGTAATGGAATGGTAGGATGAAAAAAAAAAGAAAAAATCAAAAGGAAGTATGGAAAAAATGACAAGAAGATATTGGAACATCAATTTGAAAGAGATGATAGAAGCGGGAGTTCATTTTGGCCATGGTATTAAGAAATGGAATCCTAAAATGGCTCCTTACATCTCGGCAAAGCGTAAAGGTACTCATATTACAAATCTCGCTAGAACCGCTCGTTTTTTATCAGAAGCTTGTGATTTAGTTTTTGATGCAGCAAGTCAGGGAAAAAGCTTCTTAATTGTTGGTACCAAAAAAAGAGCAGCGGATTTAGTAGCATCAGCTGCAATAAGGGCTCGTTGTCATTATGTTAATAAAAAATGGTTCAGTGGTATGTTAACGAATTGGTCGATTACGAAAACTCGACTTTCTCAATTTAGAGACTTAAGAGCAGAAGAAAAGATGGGAAAATTCCACCATCTCCCAAAAAGAGATGCGGCAATTTTGAAGAGAAAATTATCTACCTTGCAAAGATATCTCGGCGGGATCAAATATATGACGAGGTTGCCTGACATTGTGATCGTCCTTGATCAGCAAAAAGAGTATATAGCTCTTCGAGAATGCGCCATTTTGGGGATTCCTACTATTTCTTTAGCCGATACAAATTGTGACCCAGATCTCGCAAATATATCGATTCCAGCCAACGATGACACTATGACTTCAATTCGATTGATTCTTAACAAATTAGTATTTGCAATTTGTGAGGGCCGCTCTCTCTATATAAGAAATCGTTGATTAAGAAGAAAAGTTAATTCTTGGGCAACTGTGTAGATTTATGGGATCACTTACTATTCTTTTTTGTTTTGCATAGATAAAAGAAGAGGAATATTGATATATATTAGAGGGTATTGATATATATTATCATCTGATGTGATTTCTTGGTATCCTAAATATAAGATTATTATTTCAAGTTACTGAGTTGAGAAAGAGATGGTTGAATCAAAAGAATTCCTTTTTTGAAGTTCAATTTTTATCAGAGGACAATATGAATATTATACCATGTTCCATTAAAACACTCAAGGGGTTATATGATATATCGGGTGTAGAAGTAGGCCAACACTTCTATTGGCAAATAGGAGGGTTCCAAATTCATGCCCAAGTACTCATCACTTCTTGGGTCGTAATTACTATCTTGCTAGGTTCAGTTATCATAACTGTTCGTAATCCACAAACCATCCCGACCGGTGGTCAGAATTTCTTTGAATATGTCCTTGAGTTTATTCGAGACTTGAGCAAAACTCAGATTGGAGAAGAATATGGTCCCTGGGTTCCTTTTATTGGAACTATGTTCCTTTTTATTTTTGTTTCGAATTGGTCGGGTGCTCTTTTACCTTGGAAAATTATACAGTTACCTCATGGAGAATTAGCAGCGCCCACGAATGATATAAATACTACTGTTGCTTTAGCTTTACTCACGTCAGCGGCATATTTTTATGCGGGTCTTAGCAAAAAAGGGTTGAGTTATTTCGAGAAATATATTAAACCAACTCCAATCCTTTTACCAATTAACATCTTAGAAGATTTCACAAAACCATTATCGCTTAGTTTTCGACTTTTCGGGAATATATTGGCGGATGAATTAGTCGTTGTTGTTCTTGTTTCTTTAGTCCCCTTAGTTGTTCCTATACCGGTCATGTTTCTTGGATTATTTACAAGCGGTATTCAAGCTCTTATTTTTGCAACGTTAGCCGCAGCCTATATCGGTGAATCCATGGAGGGTCATCATTGAATTGACTAGTTTTCAAAATAGTCTTTTTTTTAGCTTAGCTCAATTCATGCATGGTTGCAAATAATTTGCTTGGTTGGAAAACCAAATTGTTAGAAATGCATATGAATATACAGCCTAGAGTCGTAGGAGAGAGAGTAGACTATATTACGGAATTGCCAAACAAAGTATATAGGCATTAGGGAGGATCGGAGTCAGACTAGATCTATATTCTTAATGTCTATAAGTTAAGTCATCTTTTGTATGGGTTTCCACTTTAAGGAATGAGTTTAGAATCCGCTACATAGAAAATGAGAAAATACACAAACAAAATAGAAGAAACAAATTGATATGGGATATTATATATTCCCAAGTTAGATTCATTATCTAATCCGATATATGGAATCCGATTCCATATCCAATTCGATGCAGCATATTGTTATCAATTGGATATCTTGATTTAATTCCTATTGGATCTGGATTAGGTCGATTTCCATAGGGGTTCTTCCTCTATTTCACCTTTTATTATGAATTAGATGATAGGGGAAAAAATAGAAACTCAAGGATATCGAAGAGGAAAGAAAGAAGGATGGAATGAAAGAGCAGTTGGTTGGAAAGAAAGAGAAATAGAATAATGAGTACACAAACCTCTAATGATTAGAAACTAAAAAGGGTATCCCGAAGTAGTTCGGACAATTCAGATTAGCGTTTCAATTTGTACTTTTTAGTTACTTCTGTCCAATAGAGCTTAGAAATAAGAATTTCTTGGTTGATTGTATCCTTAACCATTTCTTTTTTTTGACACGAGGAACTCACCATGAATCCACTAATTGCTGCTGCTTCCGTTATTGCTGCTGGATTGGCCGTAGGTCTTGCTTCTATTGGGCCTGGAGTTGGTCAAGGTACTGCTGCAGGACAAGCTGTAGAAGGTATTGCGAGACAGCCAGAAGCAGAAGGTAAAATACGAGGTACTTTATTGCTTAGTCTAGCTTTTATGGAAGCTTTAACAATTTATGGGCTAGTTGTGGCACTAGCGCTTTTATTTGCGAACCCTTTTGTTTAATCCTAAAAAAGAAAACGAGTCCTTTAGATTAGATACTTTCTTCTTTTTTTAGTAAATTGGTATTTGCTTCTGCAATTCCAATTATATCAATACTTTACTCCTAATTTATTACTCCTAGAATTTTCTATTTATGGGGACAGACAATACCCCACCCCAGGAATAGCTGATTTGAGGATGATCAATTTAGAGGATATGTTCGCCGTCTTGCTTCCCGTCCTTTGT